AGATTCGAATACAACAAATTTTTTTTTTTTAATTCAAAAATGAAAACGATCAAAAATTAATAAAATTTAGGTGAATAAAAAAACTTATTAGATAGCATTGATTCTGATATCTAATAAGTTCTACCTACTATTGGATTTGAACCAATGACTCCCGCCGTATGAAAGCAATACTCTAACCACTGAGTTAAGTAGGTCAGTTATCATCCCAAAAAGAAAAAGAAAGATATGGAATCCATCACATCAATGGATTCGAAATCTAAGATTAATTATATTATATATGGAATCTTATTTATAAGCAATATCGATCAAAGCAATAGGATGTTGCGTCATATAATATTTATCTTGACAACAAATTAGCGACATGATAAAATATGTATCACAAACCAAAGGGCTATAGCTCAGTTAGGTAGAGCACCTCGTTTACACGCGCGCCAATGTTTTTTTTTTTTTTCAAAGAAGGCCATCATGTAATCAAAAGACTTATTAATAAGCCGATGTCTTACTCCATGACTTTTAGGGAACAATAGCCTGACACAAAAGATTCGGGTAAACTTAGGTATCCTTTTAGACGCCCAATATAACCCCATCATTGATTTAAGACCTTGATAAGGTAAATACGCAGTCTATTCAATGCTAGGCATAATGAGTATAAGGACCTCAAAAAATTTTCTTTTCTTCCTATCCTATGAACTTTAAGGTGTATAAAGTTTCATACTGTATTCTTTAAGCAGAAGCGGGGCAATGGAGATTCTATTTAACTTAGATTGATCTAAGTCAAAAGCAAACCTACATCAGGATAACCCTTCTTTGAAACACTTTGGTAGTGCTCTCGGATCGTAATCAATAAATCCGAGCACATAGAGCCATCTTGTTATCTTTCTATCAAGAGAATTATGGTAGACTAACTGATTATTTATATCAGTTAATGAATGAGCCCAATGCAAAAAAAAAAATGCATGTTGGGTTTTTGAAAAAGTTCGAATCATTTTGATAATAATAAGTTTGAGCTCTTTTACCGAGAAGGTCTACGGTTCGAATCCGTATAGCCCTAAAAAAAATTCAAATAAAAAAATTCTTGTTTTCATTTCTTCATTCTTTTTTTTCTTTGTTGTTTGGAACTGGTCGCTTGGGGGCGATTACTTGGTTCATCAAAAAAAAAACCATTCTCATAAGCTTGCTCGCAACAATCATTCCGGGCCGAGACATAAAACTGAAACCAAAAAAATCATATTTCAGTAGGTAAATCCAATTTGTATTTGTTCGAATCTTGGTTAAGCAAACCATAATTTCTTCATTCCTCTTCATAGGTCAATCAATTACATATGAAATTTCCGCCCCTCCTGCCCGTAATTAACAAGTTAGTGAGACTTTTTTCTTTATCTTTTTGCTACCTATTCAAGCCTAATGAATTTTTCGAGGTAAAATCGTGACATGAACTCGATTAAAAACACATTCCAACCTAACCCAACCAAACCCCAATCCTCTAGTAAGTTACACGAGTTTAAGAACCACGTACTGTATTTATGGACAAGTTCACAAGTCGAAGTTTGAAAAATGAGAAAATCTTTGAAAACTTTCATTGTTAACATTGTAAAATAGGTTTTTGGCATACTTCATGTACTTCGTAAAGAAAAAAAGGAGTTCTTTTTGCCGTATTCAATATCAATTCAATCTCAATATAAAGAATAGAAAGATAAAGTAAACAATATACTTCTTATATTCTTATTAATTCATATTCCTTATTAATATTAATTAATATTTCGAATTAATAATAAATAATACAAATAAAGAATCTAAAAATAATATATAAATCTTAACTTAATATATATATAGATTAATTAATGATCTAATCAATAATATAGTAATATACTAAAAAATGATAGTATAATATAGAAAATAATATAGAAATTAGTAAATGATATAGAAAACTAATATAGAAATTATTAATATATTAATGATTTTATTAATATATATCATAGTAATAGAAATGAAAATTTTTTTTTTACTATAAAAAATATTTAATAAATTGAAAATAGAAATTAATAAATAAAATAGTAAAAAAAAAAAAAAAAATAGTAATAAATTAATATTCTATATTTTAATATAGAATCAAATATAGAATAAATATTCATCGAATATTAATAGAATAGAATTCTATATATAATTAATATAATAATTTAGAATTAATATAATAATAATTAATAGTTTAAATAATTTTAAATAATTAATAGTTTAAATAATTTTAAATAATTAATAGTTTAAATAATATTTTCAATTTCTACATAAATTAAAAAAGAAAAATTTAAATTTTCTTTTATTAAATATTTAATTTCGAATTTTTAATAAAAAAAATGAAAATAAGAATTTGGAAATTCTACTAAATTTCAATAAATTCTACGAAATTTCAATTCTATTAGAAATTTCGAAATTCTAAACAACTAAACAAAAAATGAAAATTATATTTTGAATTCCCCCCATTTTTTTTAGAAAGAATCCGAAG